GAACCTTTTCAAACTGTTTCTTTTTCAGAACCAAAAAGATTTGTGCCAAAATCACAGATGCCAAGAAGAACAGAAGGCCTTGGACTCGTAATGGATCTTGAAGCACTATTTCTGCGTCTCCTTGACCAAACCCTCCTATATTTGGATTACTTGTTAATGGTTGATCAAGCTTGATGGATTCACCTTCTGAAACAAGAAGTTCTGGTCCCGGAGGTATAGTATCAACCACTTGACGTCCATCTGATGCATCAACTATGGATATTTCATACCCCCCCTTTTCTTTACGTACTATTCTACTTACTATACCAGCTGATGTAGCATTATAAACTGTATTATTACTCTTGCTACCATCAGGATAAATCTGACCCCTTCCTCTGTTCCCACCGACATATATGGGATATTTTAAGAAGTGAATGTCTTTTTTCGTAGCAGGGTCGGGGGAAAGAATAGGAAAGACGATTTCACTATATTTCTGACCGGGAACAGGACCTATCACAAGAATATTTCTTTTATTAGGACGATAATACTGAAAAGAAAGATTGCCCATCTTTTCTTTCATTTCGGGAGAAATACGATCGGGGGGAGCTAATTCGAAGCCCTCGGGTAAAATAAGAACAGCTCCCACATTCAAAGCTCCCTTTTTACCATTAGCAAGAACTTGTTTCAGTTGCGTATCATAAGGAATTCGAATAACTGCTTCAAATACAGTATCTGGAAGTACAGCTTGCGGAACTTCAATATCCACGGGCTTATTAGCTAAATGGCAATTGGCACATACAATTCGCCCAGTTGCTTCTCGTGGATTTTCATAACCCTGCTGCGCAAAAATGGGATATGCATTTGAAATAGATGTTCGAGTTATTACATATATCATGATCGATACATAAACGGATCGAGTCATCTGTTCTTTTACCCAATAAAAAGTCTTTCTATTTTGCATGGTCCAATCATTTATCCCGGAATTTCTACAATAAATTCGATAGGTAGATAGTAGAATTACCTATCCACAAGTTTGCCATTTTCTTTATTGTACTGGTAGAATATAGTATGAATACCTTTAATTGAAAAAGTATAAGTATAAAGAATAAGTAAGATTTCAAATGATTTCTTTATACTTTATACACGAATAAATACACGAATAAAAATTATGATTTGATTGATATTGATATAAATCAATCTAATAAATTCTTAATTCATTCATTCATTGAATGATAAATTACTACAAGCGAAGGAGATATGCGATTTAAAAAATGGAAGATCCAATATTTCACAATTGTATCTAGAATCACTGGAAAAGTGGAAACAAGACCAGATATAATCTGATCATTCTCAGCCAAACCGAAATCGTTGTAGATCAAACCAATCATTAGTTCCCAACCATGGGTCGAGTGAAATCCGATCCATAAATCAGTAACTAAAAGAATCGAAAAAGCTTTGATTGTGTCACTTAAGTTATAGATAAATTCCTTAATCCAAGAATTCAGAATGAAAAGTTCTTCATTACCCAGAACAAAATAACCACTTATAATAGCGAAACAGATTAGATTTGTTGAGAAATGCGAAATGATATGTAAATGAGATTCATTGTGTCTTTTGACCAATTGTATTGTTTCCTTGTGTATTCCTATACGAAGTCTTTGCATATGTGTTTCCGAGTACTCCTTTATCATCTCGTCCAAAAGAAATAGTTCTTCTAATTCCATAAATTTTTCTAGAACATTTTTCCCTTTAATATCATTCAAAAGGATTTCGGATTGCCTGGTATTCCACCAACTAAGAATCCAAGTTTCTAGACATTTATTAAATGATAGAGAAACCCACCGGGGCAAAAAGAGTATAGACACAAGATATGGGAGGGAAGCCAATGCTTTCTTTTTTTTCATTCTTTATCTGTGATGTGAATTGTTAATGAACCTGTTTCATTGGTCGATTCTATATGAGATTTCTATGAAGCACCAGTTCTATAACAAAAGTCTATATAACTCTAACAAGAACAAAGTATTGAACCTATGGATCTTTTCCTATTTTTGTTTTTGTATAATAATTAAGTCTTTGGATATAGAATATAACATAGAAGAAGGGTCTTTTTTAAATGAAAAAAAAGAAGTAAATATTCTTTACAGATTCCAGAGATCTCAATTAGGCAAATTGGAACCGATTTCATCTTCATTTCTTCCTTTCGGTTAAGACTCGAAAAACTAATTTATTATTTGGATTTCAAGACGAACCCTACCGGGATCCTTTTAAGATATTTTATTAGTGAGATTTTATGTTAATTTCAAAATACTTCAATTGGTACGCGCAAGAAATAGGCCAATTCAGCAGCTTTTTGTTCAATTTCTCGTGTAGTTAAATTCTCATCAGTACGAGTCAAGGGAATGGATCCCTGTCCCCTGATTTCCATATAAAGGACACGACGAGGAAAAAGACCCTCTCTCGCCTCCATTCTGATTGATTGGATATCTTTCAGAAAGAAACGAAGAAAGATGCGACGATTTATTCCAGGAAATCCCCAACGAAAAAGGCACATTATCCCTTCTTTTCTATCGAATCGGTCATAACCACTACCTACATTCCACGAAATTGTGCACCACAAATAAGAACTAATGAATAGACCTGCGATCCCATAGAAAGACATCACGATCCCTTGCGGGAAAAAAAGAATTTGCTGAGACAAAAATATGGATAGAAGATTTCTACCAAGATAACTGGAAATTCCAACTACTAAAAATCCTAGTGAACCTAAAAAAAGGATAAAGGCCCAGCAAAAATTACTTGTTTTTTGAGACCCCGGTATAAGTTCTATCCATATATGTTCTGATCGCCAGTTCATACTATACTAGATCCAGTTGCATTCGATTGGAATTGAGAGAATAACTTAAATGGATTTGACTTCACTTTTCTTGCTTGATCCCAAAGTAACTTTCATCAACTAGCGGTGAACCATTAGGAATAATTGGTTAAATAAATTGAGTTTATATTGAAATAATTTTCAAAAAAGATTTGCTGATCATTTTAATTTAATTAGTTCATTTATTAAGCTATAACCGCATATATATGCATTAATGCGTATATTATGCATCCGCATACATAACAACTCTTCCGTTTGTTTTCGGAAAGGCCACAAATTTTATATCCTGTCATATTACATTAAAAAAAGTATCTGTATGATGATCCGGTGTTTTGACGAGATTTGGTCCCATCGTATTTAGACAATCTTATTTCTTTGGACATAAAGAGATAAAGAAGCCATTGCAATTGCCGGAAATACTAGGCCCACTAAAGGAACAAAAATAGAGGGAAAGTTCAAATTTATCATAGAATGGGTACCTCAATTTCATATTTGTACCTATTATAATTATAAAGATATCTTATAATAAGTCTATCTATTAGATAAAATATGAAGTACTTAATAATAAAGAAGTGCAAGGAATAGGGAATGTAGAAATTATATTCTTCTTCTCCCATCCTTCATCCTTATCTTCTTTTTATCTTTTCTTTCAAAAAATTCAAAAAAGGTGTTTTGAAAGAAAAGATAAAAAAGAATTTCTTATGAGTTCGTGACTTTAACCAATCTTATCCAACAAACGGGGATTCCTAGTAAAAAAAAGGGGGGGGGATAGTTTGATTATATATTCTTAAATTTATATTTGATTTAAGATTTCTTATTTATTTTTATTTAAAATTTTTTTTTCTTTACCGTATTTTTCGGAAGGAGAAGGAGAAAGAAACTCTCTTTTCTCTTGTCAATACTTGTCAATAGAGGGATGCTTATTCCTAATCAGGAAGAGAGGTAGAATAAAAAATGGATCCGGAGTAATTATCCAAAACTTCTGACTCTTACTACACTTATAATTGATGTTCTCAAATAAAAAACCATATTCTTCGTTTTATTTTTTTTTTTTTTTAACCTTGATTCAAGGGAAGGAAACCATGTAGCTGAAATAACTCATTCAGAACACCTTTTAAAGGATTACGTGGTACGATTGGGTCGAATAAGCCCTTATGGAATGAATACTCAGCCGCTTGTGAACCGTCGGGTACTGTCTTTTTCAATGTTTGTTCAATTACTCTTTTCCCCGCAAACGCAATGTGGGCATTAGGTTCAGCAATAATAATATCTCCCAACATACCAAAACTTGCTGTAACTCCGCCAGTTGTAGGAGATGTAAGGATTGATACATAGAATAACTTTTTCTTTGATTGATAATCATATGAAGCAGAAGATATTTTAGCCATTTGCATCAAGCTCAAACTTCCTTCTTGCATGCGTGCTCCTCCAGAAGCACACACAATAATGACAGGCAGAGATCGATTAGTAGCATACTCGATCAAACGGGTGATTTTCTCACCTACTACAGATCCCATACTACCTCCCATAAACTGAAAATCCATAATTCCAATTGCTATGGGAATACTATTTAGTCGACCTATGCCCGTTTGAACAGCGTCAGTTAAACCTGTTTTTTTTTGATAAAAATAGATGCGATCTCTATAAGGTTCCTCCTCTGAATGAATTTCAATGGGGTCCATAGAGACCATATCTTTATCCATAGGCTCCCAAGTGCCAGGATCAATAAAAAGTTCGATTCTATCTGAACTATTCATGTTCAAATGATATCCGCAGTGTTCACAAATATTCATTTTTGACCTAAAAAATTTTTTATAATTTGTTTCATAACAATTCTCGCATTGAACCCATAACTTTGTATTTATATCAAAATTATTTGTATTTATATCAAAATTATTAGATATTTCTATTCTATTGAAAGAACTGCTACTAGTTTTGATACTCAAATTTTCACCTTCAATGCTACTTATACTTTCCGCATAAAAAAAATTAGTAATGTAATTTTCGATACCGCTGTAAATGTCACTATTAAGACAGATTTCAATTTCAAAATGAAGATAAGTTTCAATGAAACTATAAATGGGATTATTCCGATTAGATTGAGTATCATCTATAGAATAATAATAGTATAAATTGCCACTATTATTAT